GCTAGCGTAGCTTAACCCAAAGCATATCGCTGAAGTTGATAAGATGGGCCCTAGAAAGCCCCGCAAGCACAAAGGCTTGGTCCTGACTTTAATATCAGCTTTAACCAAATTTACACATGCAAGTATCTGCACCCCTGTGAGAATGCCCCAACCCCTCCCCGCCCGGGAGCAAGGAGCTGGTATCAGGCACACTAAAAGTAAGCCCATGACGCCTTGTTTAGCCACACCCCCAAGGGAACCCAGCAGTGATTAATTTTAAGCTATAAGTGAAAACTTGACTTAGTTACGGTTAAGAGAGCCGGTAAAACTCGTGCCAGCCACCGCGGTTATACGAGGGGCCCAAGTTGATATTCGTCGGCGTAAAGAGTGGTTATGAAACATATTAACTAAAGCCAAACTCCTTCAAAGCTGTGATACGCTTATGAAGGGCAGAAGCTCACCCACGAAAGTGGCTTTATTATTTCTGATGCCACGAAAGCTATGGCACAAACTGGGATTAGATACCCCACTATGCTTAGTCGTAAACCTCGGTAGGCCTGCCACACCAACCTACCCGCCCGGACATTACGAGCACTAGCTTAAAATCCAAAGGACTTGGCGGTGCTTTAGACCCCCCTAGAGGAGCCTGTTCTATAACTGATAATCCTCGTTCAACCTCACCTCTCCTTGTTAATCCCGTCTATATACCGCCGTCGTAAGCTAACCCTGTGAAGGATTAGTAGTTAGCACAATTGGTTTAACCAAAAACGTCAGGTCGAGGTGTAGCGAATGGAGAGGGAAGAAATGGGCTACATTCTCTTAACTAGAGCATACGAACGGTGAACTGAAAACTCATCTGAAGGTGGATTTAGCAGTAAGTGGAAAGTAGAGTGTTCCACTGAAGCCGGCTCTAAAGCGCGCACACACCGCCCGTCATTCTCTCCGAAATTACCGATCAAGATAACTTAAAAAATTAGGATGCTAGAGGAGAGGCAAGTCGTAACATGGTAAGGGTACCGGAAGGTGCACTTGGAAAAATTTATCAGAACGTAGTCTAATTTAGTAGGACATTTCCCTTACACTGAGAAAGAACCCGTGCAAATCGAGTCGCTCTGATGCCAAACAACTAGCCCAGAAACATAACACCAACCAACCAATGTATATAAACCTAAATGTACTACCCCAAGCTTAAGTAAAACATTTCACCACTCAAGTATCGGCGAAAGAAAAAGAAATAGGAGCAATAGAAAAAGTACCGCAAGGGAATGCTGAAAGAGAAATGAAACAATTCATTAAAGCAAATAGAAGCAGAGATTAATACTCGTACCTTTTGCATCATGATTTAGCCAGTGCCCTCAAGCAAAACGTATTTTAGTTTGATACCCCGAAACGGGGTGAGCTACTCCAGGACAGCCTATTTAAAGGGCCAACCCGTCTCTGTGGCAAAAGAGTGGGATGATTCTAGAGTAGAGGTGACAGACCTACCGAACCCCGTTATAGCTGGTTGCCCGGGAATTGAATAGAAGTTCAGCTTTTCAGCTTCTTCTTTTAAACAAGTAATACACTTATAAAAGCCCAAGAAACTGGAAAAGTTAGTCAAAGGGGGTACAGCCCATTTGAATAAAGACACAACTTTTTAGGGAGGGTTAAGATCATAATTTAATTAAGGAGAAGCACTTAGGTTGGCTTAAAAGCAGCCACCCTTCAGAAAGCGTCATAGCTCAAGTTTTTACCGTCACCCACTTATCCTGATAATATTTCTTATCCCCCCCCCCATTACCGGGCCGTTCCATCTCAGACATGGAAAAGACCCTGCTAATATGAGTAATAAGAGAGCCAAGACTCTCTCCCAGCACACGTGTACTTCGGATCGAACCCGCACCGAACACCAACGGCCCCAAGCAAAGAGGGAACTGAACAACGCTAAAATCAACAAGAAAAAAGTTCACAGTCTAACCGTTAACCCCACACAGGTGTGTCCTTAGGGAAAGACAGAATGAAAAAGAAGGAACTCGGCAAACTAACCAAGCCTCGCCTGTTTACCAAAAACATCGCCTCTTGCAAAGTTAATGAATAAGAGGTCCTGCCTGCCCTGTGACTATATGTTTAACGGCCGCGGTATTTTAACCGCGCGAAGGTAGCGTAATCACTTGTCTTTTAAATGAAGACCTGTATGAATGGCTAGACGAGGGCTTAGCTGTCTCCTTTTTCACGTCAGTGAAATTGATCTCCCCGTGCAGAAGCGGGGATACAACCATAAGACGAGAAGACCCTGTGGAGCTTTAGACACCAAGGGAGACCATGTCAAAAAACCTCTCTCACGGGACCAAACAAGTGGACCACCTCCCCTAATGTCTTTGGTTGGGGCGACCGCGGAAAATCACAAAACACCCGCGTGGAATGGGCACATCCTGTTCCCCAAACTAAGAGCCACAGCTCTAACTGACAGTAATTCTGGCCATACCAGATCCGGCAATGCCGATTAACGGACCTAGTTACCCCAGGGATAACAGCGCAATCCTCTTATAGAGTTCATATCGACAAGGGGGTTTACGACCTCGATGTTGGATCAGGACATCCTAATGGCGCAGCCGCTATTAAGGGTCCGTTTGTTCAACGGTTAAAGTCCTACGTGATCTGAGTTCAGACCGGAGTAATCCAGGTCAGTTTCTATCTATGATATACTCCTTTCCAGTACGAAAGGACCGCAAGGAGGAGGCCCCTCCACTGGTATGCCTCACCCTCACCTAATGAAATCATCTAAATTTAGGTAAGAGGGCGTAGCTAAAAGCCCGAGATAATGGCATGTTGGGGTGGCAGAGCCCGGTAATTGCAAAAGACCTAAGCCCTTTAAACAGAGGTTCAAGTCCTCTCCCTAACTATGACTTCTTTCATTATTACCCATATTATTAACCCATTAACCTATATTGTACCCGTTCTACTAGCCGTAGCATTCCTAACCTTGTTGGAGCGAAAAGTTCTTGGGTATATGCAACTACGAAAAGGCCCTAACATTGTAGGGCCCTATGGACTGCTCCAACCCATCGCCGATGGGGTGAAACTGTTTATTAAGGAGCCTGTCCGCCCCTCAACCTCTTCTCCCGTACTCTTCCTGCTATCGCCAATACTCGCGTTGACACTAGCTTTGACGCTTTGGGCCCCCATACCTCTTCCATACCCAGTCATCGATTTGAATCTAGGCATCCTTTTTATTCTCGCTCTCTCAAGCCTTGCCGTGTACTCAATCTTAGGGTCGGGCTGAGCCTCTAATTCCAAATACGCCCTTGTTGGGGCCCTTCGAGCGGTTGCCCAAACTATCTCGTATGAGGTGAGCCTAGGCTTAATTCTCCTAAATATTGTTATCTTCACAGGAGGGTTTACCCTCCAGACATTTAGCACTGCTCAAGAAGCTGTTTGATTGGTTATGCCTGCCTGACCACTTACTGCTATATGGTATATCTCAACACTCGCTGAAACAAACCGAGCACCTTTCGACCTTACGGAGGGGGAATCGGAGCTAGTCTCAGGCTTTAATGTAGAGTATGCAGGAGGTCCATTCGCACTATTTTTCCTCGCAGAATATGCAAATATTCTGCTTATGAATACCCTTTCTGCTGTGCTATTTCTGGGCGCTTCTCACATCCCATCTGTCCCAGAACTTACAGCTGCCAACTTACTAACTAAGGCAGCTCTTTTATCTATTGTATTTCTATGGGTCCGGGCATCATACCCTCGATTTCGGTACGATCAACTTATGCACTTAATCTGGAAAAACTTCCTTCCCCTAACCCTAGCGCTGGTGATTTGACACCTATCCCTCCCCATTGCCTTCGCTGGCTTGCCACCGCAATTCTAACTGAAGTTATGCCTGAACAAAAGGGCCACTTTGATAGAGTGAATTATGGAGGTTAAAGTCCTTCTAGCTTCTTAGAAAAAGGGGATTCGAACCCCACCCAAGGAGAACAAAACTCCTAGTGCTTCCGCTACACTATTTCCTAGCAAGGTCAGCTAATAAAGCTCTTGGTCCCATACACCAAACATGACGGTTAAAATCCCTCCTTTGCTAATGAACCCCCTTATCCTGTCTACTATATTAATTGGCATTGGCCTAGGAACCACCTTGACGTTTGCAACTTCTCACTGACTTCTGGCATGAATAGGTTTGGAAATAAATACGCTAGCCATTATTCCCCTTATGGCCCAACATCACCACCCCCGTGCTGTAGAAGCGGCTACCAAATACTTCTTGATTCAAGCTGCAGGGGCAGCTATACTTCTCTTCGCCACCACAACCAATGCTTGGCTAACAGGGCAGTGAGACCTGACCCAAATAGGACATCCTTTGCCAGCAAGTCTTGTTATTGTTGCCCTCGCGCTCAAGTTGGGGCTGGCTCCGCTACACGCTTGACTGCCAGACGTCCTTCAGGGCTTAGACCTTATCACTGGACTTATCATATCTACCTGACAAAAGCTTGCACCCTTTGCCCTCATTCTTCAGACTCAGCCTATAAACAGTACGCTGCTAGTTGTTTTGGGCTTAAGCTCGACATTGATCGGAGGATGAGGAGGTTTAAACCAAACTCAACTACGGAAAGTATTGGCATATTCGTCTATTGCTCACCTAGGCTGAATGGTTTTGGTCCTACCATTCCTCCCCTCACTAACCGCTCTTGCCCTAATTACATATATTCTTATAACCTCATCAATGTTTTTGCTATTTAAACTAACTAAAGCTACCAGCATTAACTCGCTTGCCACCACGTGATCTAAGGCACCAGCCCTAACTGCCATCACACCTATTGTTTTGTTGTCTCTGGGCGGGCTCCCACCATTAACAGGATTTATGCCAAAATGGCTAATCCTACAAGAACTTTCTAAGCAAGCTTTAGCCCCTACAGCAACTCTGGCCGCACTAACGGCACTCCTTAGCCTATTCTTCTACTTACGGCTGAGCTACGCCATAACCCTTACCACCTCTCCCAACAGTCTCACCGCAACCTCCCCGTGACGAATAGGCTCCAACATACCCACGCTCCCTACAGCCGTATTCGTAACGGCTTCTTCGGCCCTCTTGCCACTTACCCCTGCTGCACTAGCACTGGTCACCTCTTAAGGAGTTTAGGTTAATAAAGACCATGGGCCTTCAAAGCCCAAAGTGGGGGTGGAACTCCTTCAATTCCTGCTATAAGACCTGCGGGATGTTAGCCCACAGCTTCTGCATGCAACGCAGATACTTTTATTAAGCTAAGGCCTTTCTAGATAGGCAGGCCTCGATCCTGCAAACTTTTAGTTAACAGCTAAACGCCCCAACCAGCGGGCATCCATCTATACTGTTTCCCGACCGTCTACCGAGCGTCGGGGAAAAGCCCCGGTAGACGGCTAGTCTACTTCTTAAGATTTGCAATCTAATATGTAAGTACACCTCGGGGCTTGATAAGAAGAGGGCTCAAACCTCTGTCTATGGAGCTACAATCCACCGCTTAAACCTCAGCCATCCTACCTGTGGCCATCACACGTTGATTCTTCTCAACTAATCATAAGGATATTGGTACCCTTTATTTAGTATTTGGTGCCTGAGCCGGAATAGTGGGAACTGCCCTTAGCCTGCTAATTCGGGCAGAATTAAGTCAGCCCGGAGCCCTGCTAGGGGATGACCAGATTTATAATGTAATTGTTACTGCCCATGCTTTTGTAATGATTTTCTTTATAGTAATACCAATTATGATCGGCGGTTTCGGTAACTGACTAATTCCACTAATAATCGGAGCCCCGGACATGGCATTCCCTCGGATGAATAACATAAGCTTTTGACTACTTCCCCCATCTTTCTTACTCCTTCTAGCTTCCTCAGCCGTTGAAGCAGGGGCTGGAACAGGGTGAACAGTATACCCCCCTCTGGCCGGCAACCTGGCCCACGCGGGAGCCTCTGTAGACTTAACAATTTTTTCTCTACACTTAGCAGGTATCTCATCAATTCTAGGGGCCATTAACTTTATTACAACAATTATTAACATGAAACCTCCAGCAATTTCTCAGTACCAAACACCACTATTCGTTTGGGCTGTTTTAATTACTGCTGTTCTTCTTCTTCTTTCCCTACCAGTTCTCGCCGCAGGCATCACAATGCTGCTAACTGATCGTAACCTAAACACCACCTTCTTTGACCCAGCAGGAGGAGGAGACCCAATTCTCTACCAACACCTATTCTGATTCTTTGGGCACCCAGAAGTTTATATCCTGATCCTCCCAGGCTTTGGAATAATTTCCCACATCGTTGCCTACTATGCCGGTAAAAAAGAGCCATTTGGCTATATGGGCATGGTCTGAGCTATGATGGCAATCGGGTTATTAGGCTTTATTGTATGAGCTCACCATATGTTCACGGTCGGAATGGATGTGGATACCCGGGCCTACTTCACATCAGCTACAATAATTATTGCCATCCCAACGGGTGTAAAAGTATTCAGCTGATTAGCCACTCTTCACGGAGGGTCTATCAAGTGAGAAACTCCTTTGTTATGAGCCCTCGGCTTTATTTTCTTATTTACAGTAGGAGGTCTTACAGGCATCGTATTGGCTAATTCTTCGCTGGATATTGTCCTTCATGACACATATTACGTAGTTGCACATTTCCACTACGTACTATCTATGGGGGCTGTATTTGCAATCGTTGCAGCATTCGTGCACTGATTCCCATTATTTACAGGCTATACCCTTCATAGCACCTGGACAAAAATTCACTTCGGTATTATGTTCGTAGGGGTAAATTTAACATTTTTCCCTCAGCATTTCCTTGGGTTGGCAGGAATGCCCCGCCGATATTCAGACTACCCTGATGCCTATACTCTATGAAACACAATTTCTTCTATAGGTTCACTAATCTCTTTAGTCGCAGTCATTATATTCCTCTTCATTATTTGAGAAGCATTCGCAGCCAAACGAGAAGTGCTAGCAGTAGAGATGACAATGACAAACGTAGAATGACTACACGGCTGCCCTCCTCCATATCATACATTCGAGGAGCCTGCCTTCGTTCAAGTACGAACATTTAACGAGAAAGGAAGGAGTCGAACCCCCATCTATTGGTTTCAAGCCAATCACATAACCACTCTGTCACTTTCTTAAAATAAGACACTAGTATAACGAGTATTACATTGCCTTGTCAAGGCAAAAATGCGGGTTGAAGCCCCACGTGTCTTAACTTAATGGCACATCCCTCCCAACTTGGATTTCAAGACTCCGCATCCCCTGTAATAGAAGAACTACTTCATTTCCACGACCACGCTCTCATAATTGTATTCTTGATTAGTACCTTAGTACTTTATATTATTGTGGCTATGGTCACAACTAAACTGACTAATAAGTACATCTTAGACTCCCAAGAGATCGAAATTATCTGAACAGTTCTCCCAGCAGTAATCCTAATTCTGATTGCCCTGCCATCCCTTCGAATCCTTTACCTTATAGATGAAGTTAATAACCCACTACTAACAGTCAAAGCAGTGGGACACCAATGATACTGAAGTTATGAATACACTGACTACGAAGAACTAGGATTTGATTCATACATAATCCCAACACAAGACTTAACACCTGGACAATTCCGCCTACTAGAAGCAGACCATCGCATGGTAGTCCCAGTAGAAACACCTATTCGAGTACTAGTGTCAGCCGATGATGTACTTCACTCATGGGCAGTTCCAGCTCTTGGGGTTAAAATAGATGCCGTCCCAGGGCGCCTAAATCAAACAGCCTTCGTAGCCTCACGCCCAGGAGTGTTTTATGGACAATGCTCTGAAATCTGCGGGGCTAACCATAGTTTTATACCCATTGTAGTAGAAGCAGTTCCATTAGAACACTTTGAGAATTGATCTACCCAAATACTTGAAGACGCTTCGCTAAGAAGCTAAATCGGTCATAGCGTTAGCCTTTTAAGCTAAAGATTGGTGACTACCACCCACCCCTAGCGATATGCCTCAACTAAACCCAAAACCATGACTACTGGTGCTACTATTCTCGTGACTCTGTTTATTAACCTTAGTCCCACTAAAAGTTACTAACCATTTATTTATTAAACCTGATAAAGCACAATCAGCTGTCAAAAAAACTAAAGAAGGCTGAACCTGGCCGTGAACCTAGGCACTACGCAACATCACTAAGCCTTAATATTACGCACTACCTCTTTATTACACCAATACAGCCCTGAAAACATAAATGCTAAGAAGCCATCAACAGGCATATACCAGATTTAAGCAGGTGAAAAAATGACACCCTTGGCCGATGGGAGACCTAACCCTTTTATCAACATATAACTTATTAACTACCCAACTCACACAGATACCTCTAACTGCACCAATAATTTTAAAACAACCCCTGTTGGAAATGACAGATGCACGTCTGGGATGTACCCAGCCTTGCACTAATTAACCTAATATTCAAAAATGGCTCTAGGATTTTTTGACCAATTTGCAAGCCCGACCCTGATAGGTATTCCTTTAATAGCTATCGCCCTAAGCCTCCCATGGGTACTCTTCCCTACACCGACCAACCGCTGAGTACAAAACCGCCTTATTACTCTCCAGGGGTGGTTTATTGGATTGTTTACCCAACAACTTCTAACACCCCTAAATGTAGGAGGGCACAAATGAGCAGCCCTGCTAGCTTCCCTTATAGTATTTTTATTAACCCTTAACATTCTGGGATTGCTACCATATACTTTTACTCCGACTACTCAACTGTCACTCAACTTAGGGCTTGCAGTGCCCCTATGACTGGCCACAGTAATTATTGGCATGCGAAACCAACCAACCCATGCCCTAGGACACCTCCTTCCAGAAGGCACCCCTAATGCACTTGTACCAGTTTTGATTATTATTGAGACAATTAGCCTATTTATTCGACCTATTGCTCTTGGAGTTCGACTAACTGCTAACCTAACAGCAGGACACCTACTGATCCAATTAATCGCAACGGGGGCCTTCGTTCTGCTCCCCTTAATACCTACAGTTGCCATTTTAACAGCAATTGTCTTATTCCTCCTTACCCTACTAGAAGTAGCAGTAGCCATAATTCAAGCCTATGTGTTCGTACTACTTTTAACTCTTTATTTACAAGAAAACGTCTAATGGCCCATCAAGCACACCCCTATCATATAGTTGACCCTAGCCCCTGGCCTCTCACAGGAGCAGTGGCTGCCCTATTAATAACATCAGGCTTAGCTACCTGGTTTCACTTTCGTTCTACAACACTAATAACCCTAGGAACAGCCCTGCTTCTATTAACGATGTACCAGTGGTGACGAGATATTATCCGAGAAGGGACCTTCCAAGGTCACCACACTCCCCCTGTGCAAAAGGGCCTTCGATACGGAATAATTTTATTTATTACCTCTGAAGTCTTCTTTTTCTTAGGTTTCTTCTGAGCATTTTATCACGCTAGCCTTGCTCCTACCCCTGAACTAGGGGGTTGCTGACCACCAACAGGCATCACAACCTTAGACCCATTTGAAGTCCCACTACTAAACACCGCCGTCCTACTTGCCTCAGGGGTGACCGTTACATGAGCCCACCACAGCCTAATGGAGGGGGAACGAAAACAAGCTATTCATTCACTTACTTTAACCATTCTACTCGGGTTTTATTTTACATTTCTTCAAGGTATAGAGTATTATGAAGCCCCCTTTACCATTGCAGATGGAGTGTACGGCTCAACATTCTTCGTAGCCACAGGTTTCCACGGACTACATGTAATTATCGGCTCTACATTTCTGGCAGTCTGCCTTCTCCGGCAGGTTCAGTACCACTTTACATCCGAGCATCACTTTGGCTTTGAGGCAGCCGCCTGGTACTGACACTTCGTAGATGTCGTGTGACTTTTCCTCTATATCTCCATCTACTGATGAGGCTCATAATCTTTCTAGTACTAAACGAATATAAGTGACTTCCAATCACCCGATCTTGGTTAAAATCCAAGGAAAGATAATGAACCTAACAACGGCTGTCCTCACCATCACAATTGCACTCTCCCTTATTTTAGCCACAGTTTCATTCTGACTCCCCATTATAACCCCTGATCATGAAAAATTATCCCCTTACGAATGTGGATTTGACCCTTTAGGGTCAGCCCGGCTGCCGTTCTCTCTTCGGTTTTTCTTAGTAGCAATCTTGTTTCTGCTGTTTGACCTAGAGATTGCACTGCTTTTACCCCTCCCATGAGGAGATCAGCTAACATCCCCCATACTAACCCTTATCTGGGCAGCCATCGTATTAATATTGCTTACCCTTGGCTTGGTATACGAGTGGACTCAAGGAGGTTTGGAGTGAGCCGAATAGGCATTTAGTTTAATAAAAATATTTGATTTCGGCTCAAAAGATTGTGGTTAAAGCCCATAATTACCTGATGACCCCTATCCAGTTCACCTTTTACTCGTCATTTATTCTAGGACTAGCGGGAATAGCCTTTCACCGAACACATCTACTGTCCGCCCTCTTATGCCTTGAAGGTATAATACTCTCCTTATTTATTGGGATGTCTCTATGAACTTTACAACTTAACGCCACTAACTTTTCTGCAGCACCAATGCTTCTGTTGGCATTCTCAGCTTGTGAAGCCAGCGCAGGGTTAGCACTCTTAGTAGCTACAGCTCGAACCCATGGATCGGACCGTCTACAAACCTTAAACCTGCTACAATGATAAAAGTGTTTGTCCCAACCCTTATACTTCTACCAACCATCTGATTGGTTCCAAATAAATGGTTATGACCTACAACCCTGTGCCAAAGCCTCATCATTGCAACATCAGCACTCTTATGATTTAACCAGTCATGCGAAACAGGGTGGACATGTATTAACTCCTATCTAGGAACAGACCCTCTTTCAACCCCCCTTCTTGTACTAACATGCTGACTGCTCCCCCTTATGATTTTGGCAAGCCAGCAACACACATCAACTGAACCGATTAACCGACAACGTATGTATTTATCCCTACTTACTTCCCTACAAGTTTTTCTTATTCTCGCATTCAGCGCCACAGAACTAATGTTGTTCTATGTTATATTTGAAGCCACTCTGATCCCGACACTGATTATTATCACCCGCTGAGGAAACCAGACAGAACGCTTAAACGCTGGTATTTACTTCTTATTTTACACACTAGCTGGCTCCCTTCCACTGCTGGTTGCACTCGCTATTCTACACACGAACGCCGGGTCCTTATCACTCTTGATAATGCAATATACTGCCCCCCTTCCTCTCCACACTTCTGCCGATAAGTTGTGATGGGCCGCGTGTTTGATTGCATTTTTAGTAAAAATACCCCTTTATGGTGCCCACCTATGACTGCCTAAAGCACATGTAGAAGCCCCCGTAGCAGGCTCTATAGTACTAGCCGCCGTTCTGCTAAAGTTAGGGGGATATGGCATAATCCGAATACTAACAATGATTGAACCACTAACCAAGGAACTCAGCTACCCATTCATCGTTTTAGCACTTTGAGGAGTGGTGATGACAGGATCAACCTGTCTTCGCCAGACAGACCTAAAATCTCTTATCGCTTACTCATCTGTTAGTCATATAGGACTAGTTGTAGGAGGTATCCTAATTCAATCGCCATGAGGGGTAACAGGAGCTTTAATCCTAATAATTGCACACGGACTAACGTCCTCTGCTCTCTTCTGCTTAGCTAATACTAACTACGAGCGAATCCACAGCCGTACTATACTGCTGGCTCGAGGACTACAAATAGCACTACCCCTAATGGCCACCTGATGATTTATCTCCACCCTCGCTAACCTAGCACTTCCCCCCCTGCCCAATTTAATAGGTGAAATCATAATTATTACATCACTATTTAGCTGATCTTATTGAACGCTTATCTTAACGGGAGCAGGCACCCTAATTACCGCAAGCTACTCACTATACATATTCTTGATGACACAACGAGGACCTCTGCCAGCCCACATTATTATGTTAGAACCATCACATACACGAGAACACCTAATTATAACCTTACATCTACTCCCCCTTATTTTATTGATCATCAAGCCAGAATTGATCTGGGGTTGAACTAGACCGTAGACATAGTTTAAACAAAATATTAGATTGTGATTCTAAAGACAGGGGCTAAAATCCCCTTGTCCACCGAGAGAGGCTCGCTAGCTACGTAGACTGCTAATTCACGTAACCATGGTTGGACTCCACGGCTCTGCCTCGAACAGCTCCTGAAGGATAATAGCTCATCCGTTGGTCTTAGGAACCAAAGACTCTTGGTGCAACTCCAAGCAGCAGCTACCATGTCCTCGACTCCAACTATAATAACCTCAGCATTGCTACTAGTCTTTCTCTCGCTGATAATCCCTGTTTTAAACACCTATAAGCCCCAGCAACTTCAACAAGACTGGGCAACCACTTGGGTAAAAACAGCAGTTGCTACTGCATTCTTTATTAGCCTCGCCCCACTTTTTTTGTTCTTAAATGAAGGCGCTGAGTCTGTAGTTACTTCATGACAATGAATAAATACCCAGACCTTTGATATTAACATTAGCTTTAAGTTTGACCATTACTCCGTCATCTTCGTACCAATTGCCCTTTACGTCACATGAGCGATTCTAGAGTTTGCATCCTGATATATACACGCCGACCCCTATATGAACCGGTTTTTCAAATATCTGCTCGTCTTCCTGATTGCGATAGTCATCCTAGTAACAGCAAACAATCTTTTTCAACTTTTCATTGGATGAGAAGGAGTAGGCATCATGTCTTTCCTACTTATCGGGTGGTGATACGGACGCGCTGATGCAAACACAGCTGCCCTTCAGGCAGTGGTGTATAACCGGGTTGGCGATATTGGATTGATCTTCACTATAGCATGATTGATAGCAAAAACTAACTCATGGGAACTACAACAAATTTTTGTAAATTCAAAAGATTTGGATTTAACACTTCCACTGCTTGGCCTTATTGTAGCCGCCACTGGAAAATCAGCACAGTTTGGACTACACCCATGACTGCCTTCTGCTATGGAAGGTCCTACACCAGTTTCAGCACTCCTACACTCAAGCACTATAGTTGTAGCAGGCATTTTTCTTCTTATCCGAACGAGCCCTATACTGGAACATAACCCAACCGCCCTCACAACTTGTCTATGCTTGGGAGCCCTTACCACGTTCTTCACAGCAACATGTGCTCTTACCCAAAATGATATCAAAAAAATCGTAGCTTTCTCAACATCTAGCCAGCTAGGCCTCATAATAGTCACCATTGGCCTAAACCAACCACAACTAGCTTTCCTCCACATCTGCACACACGCGTTTTTTAAGGCTATATTGTTCTTGTGCTCAGGCTCTGTCATCCACAGCCTTAATGACGAACAAGACATTCGTAAAATGGGCGGCTTACACACGCTAACCCCCTTAACATCATCCTGTCTTACTACAGGCAGCTTAGCCTTAACTGGAACTCCCTTCTTGGCAGGCTTCTTTTCTAAAGATGCCATTATTGAAGCATTAAACACATCTCACCTAAACGCCTGAGCCCTCGCCCTTACCCTAATAGCCACCTCTTTCACAGCTATCTACAGCCTCCGAGTGGTATTCTTTGCAACAATAGGGTCCCCCCGATTCAACGCATTATCCCCAATCAATGAAAATAACCCATCAGTGATTAACCCTTTAAAACGTCTCGTGTGGGGCAGCATTATTGCAGGACTACTAATTACATCAAATGTACTTCCACTTAAAACACCAGTAATATCCATACCCCTGATGCTTAAACTAAGCGCCCTTACTGTCACCATCTTAGGGCTCCTAGTGGCACTGGAGCTAGCCACTTTGACTAATAAACAATTTAACGTTAAACCCACTTTAACAACCCACCACTTCTCAAATATGCTGGGATTCTTTCCAACTATCATGCACCGCACCATGCCTAAGCTAAATTTGATTGTGGGGCAAAAGTTAGCGACCCAGCTCGTGGACCAGACCTGGTTGGAAAAATTGGGACCTAAGGCAGCCGTAGAATTAAACAGCCCCTTAATCTCCACAACAACCGGAATTCAACAAGGACTAATTAAAACATACTTAACACTATTTGTACTCACTCTAATGATCACCGCCCTTATTCTAACCCTTTAAACAGCCCGAATAGCCCCGCGACTAAGCCCACGTGTTAACTCTAATACTACGAATAGGGTTAGTAGTAACACTCAAGCCCCAATTACCAGCATACCTCCGCCCGACGAGTAGATTAACGCAACACCTCCAATATCCCCCCGCAGCACATAAAAATTGCTCAACTCATCTCCGGGAACTCAAGAAGCTTCATACCACCCTCCCCAGAAGACACAACCTAACCCAACAACCGCCCCTAAGTACACCATCATGCTCGACAACACCGGACTGCTTCCAAAGCTTTCAGGATGAGGCTCAGCGGCAAGGGCCGCGGAATAGGCAAACACTACTAGCATCCCGCCTAAGTAAATTAAGAACAAAACCAATGATAGAAAAGGCCCCCCGTGACCTACCAGAACCACACAACCAAGCCCTGCCACTACAACGAGCCCTAAAGCCGCGAAGTACGGGGACGGATTAGAAGCTACTGCAACCATCCCTAATACCAGCCCAAACAAAAGTAAAGATATGATATACGTCATAGTTCCAACCTGGACTTTAACCAAGACTAATGACTTGAAATGCCACCGTTGTTATTCAACTATAAGAACATAATGACCAGCCTTCGTAAAACCCACCCACTTATAAAAGTCGCCAACGACGCACTAGTTGATTTACCGGCCCCATCCAACATTTCCGTCTGATGAAACTTCGGGTCGCTTCTTGGCCTTTGTTTAGCTAGTCAGATTCTCACAGGCCTATTCCTAGCTATACACTATACCCCTGACATTTCCACTGCCTTCTCATCTGTAGCCCACATCTGCCGGGATGTAAACTACGGCTGACTAATCCGTAACATGCATGCCAACGGAGCATCCTTTTTCTTTGTATGTATTTACGCCCACATTGGACGGGGCCTTTATTACGGCTCTTACCTATACAAAGAGACATGAAACATTGGGGTGATTCTTCTTCTTCTAACCATGATAACTGCCTTCGTAGGCTATGTACTTCCGTGAGGACAAATATCATTCTGAGGTGCCACAGTTATTACCAACCTACTCTCTGCAGTCCCATACGTGGGGAATGCTTTAGTCCAATGAATCTGGGGGGGCTTTTCCGTGGATAACGCCACACTCACTCGATTCTTTGCCTTCCACTTCCTATTCCCATTTGTCATCGCAGCTGCCACCTTGCTCCATCTGCTGTTCCTCCACGAGACCGGCTCCAATAATCCACTAGGTCTGACCTCAGATGCAGACAAAATCTCCTTTCACCCCTACTTCTCATACAAGGACCTCCTCGGATTCGTTGCACTACTACTAGCCCTCACAATACTAGCCCTATTTTCTCCTAACCTTCTCGGTGACCCAGATAATTTTACCCCCGCCAACCCTCTCGTTACCCCTCCTCACATTAAGCCAGAATGGTACTTCCTGTTCGCATATGCCATTCTTCGATCGATTCCTAACAAGCTGGGAGGCGTTGTGGCCCTGTTAGCGTCAATCCTTGTTCTGATATTAGTTCCAATCCTGCACACATCTAAACAGCGAAGCCTAACATTCCGGCCGCTCACCCAATTCCTATTCTGAGCACTCATCGCCGATGTGCTTATCCTCACATGAATTGGCGGCATGCCTGTTACCCACCCATTCGTTATCATTGGACAAGTGGCGTCCGTAATTTATTTCTCCATCTTTCTGGTTCTCATACCATTAGCGGGTGCTATGGAAAATGATACACTAGAGATGGCATGCATTAGTAGCTCAGTATAGAGCATTGGCCTTGTAAGCCAGAGGTCGAAGGTTAAAATCCTCCCTATTGCTCAAAGAAGGGAGATTTTAACTCCCGCCACTAGCCCCCAAAGCTAGCGTTCTAAATTAAACTATTCCTTGGTACATAATACATATATGTATTATCACCATTATATTATATAGACCATAATACATATATGTATTATCACCATTATATTATATAGACCATAATACATATATGTATTATCACCATTATATTATATAGACCATAATACATATATGTATTATCACCATTATATTATATAGACCATAATACATATATGTATTATCACCATTATATTATATAGACCATAATACATATATGTATTATCACCATTATATTATATAGACCATAATACATATATGTATTATCACCATTATATTATACGGACCACTCTAGATGATTAATCAGAAGCCATTTATATACAGAAAAGCTGATCAGTACAGTAAAGTACTTTCAGCGCAAAAGCTCAGAGTAAATCATTCACAACTGAGTGAGGGGGCACCGAATGAACTAAAACACAACCAGATCTCACAAACAGATATATCATATCGAGGGCCCCTACGTCAATCTACAAGCACCGAACCCAATCTCTATCTAGGTTAAGTTATACATATCATCAACACCTCTACTCGACAGATACAATGCGCAGTAAGAGCCTACCAACAAGTCCATACCTTAATGCCAACGGTTCTTGATGGTCAGGGACAATCATCGTGGGGGTTTCACACAGTGAACTATTCCTGGCATTTGGTTCCTACTTCAGGGCCATAAATCGATATTATTCCCTCCACTTTCATTGACGCTTGCATAAGTTAATGGTGGCGACCATAAGCGGGAGCAACCCCCATGCCGAGCATACTTTCCATCGGGCATTTGGTTCTTTTTATTTTCTCTTAGAGATTGCCGGCCAATTAGGAATCAATGATCGTACATATACTAGGAAGCACAGGACCAGGAGTGATATTACATAAGATATCAACAGAAGAGTTACATAAGGTGTTTTCAGGTGCATAATGGTGATATTTTCCTGAACAATTACTATGTATTTATCCCCTCCCGTTTTTGTGCGTTAAACCCCCCCTACCCCCCCTAACTACTGAGATCGTTGTTACTCCTGCAACCCCCCGGAATCAGGACAATCCAAGCAATTTTTTTTTAAAGAATGAAATTATTTTATTTACATTATTAAAAGTTTTTAA